TTTTATTCATCAATAAAAATTATTTTAATTTTAAATTAAATGCTTCCTAAAAAATTTTTCATTTTACATTGAATTGACCCCTTCACCCTCAATCTCGACGATTGAATAAAAAATGGGTTATTATGATTTCGAGCAAGCCGCTATGGTGAAATAGGTAGACACGCTGCTCTTAGGAAGCAGTGCTAGAGCATCTCGGTTCGAGTCCGAGTGGCGGCATAGTATCTTCTAAAAGAGATAGAATAAGTCCTATAATGAATTTAATTCCTGATTTCCATTCCATAAAATCTAGAAACCCTCGCTTTTTTCAGAATTCTTATGATTTTTTCAACTTTAGAGCATATATTAACTCATATATCCTTTTCAGTCGTTTCAATTGTAATTACAATTCATTTTTTAACCTTATTCTTATTAGTCGATGAAGTTGTAGGACTATATGATTCATCAGAAAAGGGGATGGCAGTTACCTTTTTCTGTATAACAGGATTATTAGTCACTCGTTGGATTTATTCAGGACATTTCCCATTAAGTGATTTATATGAATCATTAATCTTTCTTTCATGGGGTTTCTCCCTTATTCATATGGTTTCCTATTTTAAAAAGCGTAAAAATGATTTAAGCGAAATAACCGCACCAAGTGTTATTTTTACCCAAGGCTTTGCCACTTCGGGTCTTTTAACCAAAATGCATCAATCCGCAATATTAGCGCCTGCTCTCCAATCGCAGTGGTTAATGATGCACGTAAGTATGATGGTATTAGGCTATGCAGCTCTTTTATGTGGATCATTATTATCAGTAGCTCTTCTAGTCATTGCATTTCGAAAAGCCATAAAGATTATTGGTAAAAACAATAATTTATTAAATCAGTCATTTTCGTTTGGCGAAATCCAATACATGAATGAAAGAAGCAATGTTTTATTAAACACTTATTTTCTTTCTCTTTCTTCTAAAAATTATTACAGGTATCAATTGACTCAACAATTGGATCGTTGGAGTTATCGTATTATTAGTCTCGGGTTTATCTTTTTAACCATAGGAATTCTTTCGGGAGCCGTATGGGCTAATGAGGCGTGGGGATCATATTGGAATTGGGACCCAAAGGAAACTTGGGCATTTATTACTTGGACCGTATTCGCGATTTATTTACATACCCGAACAAATACAAATTTGGAAGGTGTAAATTCCGCACTTGTGGCTTCTATGGGATTTCTTATAATTTGGATATGCTATTTTGGGGTCAATCTATTAGGAATAGGTTTACATAGTTATGGTTCATTTCCATTAACATCTAATTGAATTGAATAAAGAGGCTAAGCCTAACAAATACTAACATCGGATAGCTACTACCACTAACATAGGACAGCGTATAGATAAGAAAACTTATTGTAAGCTGTCAAGAACCTTTTGAATCAAGTAGTGGAGTGATTCAAAAGGTTCTAACAAAATCCAAAAAAGATGTCTGATTCAAATTCAATTTAATTCTTTTACCCTTTTTTTACTTAACTTAAACTTAAGAGAAGAAAAAAGACTTCTTTCTTTTTTTTTCACTGTACAACGAACAATTTTAAAAATCATAGGATGACTTTTTTGATTTTTTGTTTTATTCATTTTTGATTTTTTGTTTTATTCATGAAAACTATCTAGAAAAATAATTATATAGAATCGTTTCGACCTTCTCACCTGATAATGAGAGGACGAAATCCGGATAAATACCAATACCTATTACTGGTAGAAAGATAGAGATCGAAACAAATAACTCTCGTGGTCCAGAATCAAAAAAAGAAGAACTTGGAGCATTAAATAGCTTGTATCCATAGAACATTTGACGTGACATAGATAATGAATAAATAGGAGTTAATATCATTCCAATTGCCATTACGAAAGTAATTAGTATTTTTGGCATTAAAAAATATTTTTGGCTGGTAATTATTCCAAAAAAGACTATCAATTCTGCAACAAAACCACTCATGCCCGGTAATGCAAGAGAAGCCATCGATAAGATATTGAACATCGTAAATATTTTTGGAATCGGAATAGCCATTCCGCCCATTTCGTCGAGATAAACAAGACGCATTCTATCATAACTCGTTCCTGCCAAGAAAAAAAGTGCAGCACCGATAAATCCATGAGATATTATTTGTAAAATAGCTCCGTTGAGTCCCGTATCAGTTATAGAGCCAATTCCTATAATTATGAAACCCATATGAGATACGGAGGAATAGGCTATTCTTTTTTTTAAATTCCGTTGACCAAGAGATGTTGAAGCTGCATAAATTATTTGCATTGTACCCACTATTATCAACCAGGGAGAAAATATGGAATGAGCATGGGGTAATAATTCCATATTGATCCGAACTAATCCATACGCTCCCATTTTTAATAAAATTCCTGCTAGAAGCATACAAGTACTGTAATGTGCCTCCCCGTGGGTGTCTGGTAACCACGTATGTAAGGGTATAATCGGCGATTTGACAGCAAAAGCAATAAGAAATCCAATATAGAATATGATTTCCAGTGCGACAGGATACGATTGATTAGATAATGTTTCAAAATTTAATGTTGGTTCATTAGAACCGTATAAACCGATACCCAAAACTCCTATTAATAAAAAAATGGAACCCCCTGCAGTGTACAAAATAAATTTTGTAGCCGAGTACAGACGTTTCTTTCCCCCCCACATGGATAGAAGTAGATAAACGGGAATTAATTCGAACTCCCACATGATGAAAAAAAGTAAAAGGTCTCGAGAAGAAAATGATCCTATTTGGCCACTGTACATTGCTAGCATCAGGAAATGGAATAATCGCGAATCTCGAGTAACTGGCCAAGCCGCCAAAGTAGCTAAAGTGGTGATAAATCCTGTCAGTAAAATGGGCCCTATAGAAAGTCCATCTATTCCCAATCTCCAGTAAAAATCAAAAAAATTTATCCATTTATAATCTTCCGCCAGCTGGATTAATGGATCGTCCAATCGGAAATGATAACAAAATGCATAGGTTGTTAGAAGGAGTTCGAATATGCATATACACATGGTATACCACTTAATTAGCTTATTTCCTCTATGAGGAAGAAAGAAAATTAAAGAACCTGCAGATATTGGTAAAACTACAATTATTGTTAACCAAGGAAAATAATTCGTGGTAAAAACAAGATACACTTGGACCAGAAAAACCCGTGCTCAAAAAAAAATCTTTTTGAGCACGGGTTTTTTCAGTAAAAAAAATCAAATGGATTCAAAATGTATTCAAGTAGGGTTTTCTGGAACGTATCAATAAGCTAGACCCATACTTCGAGTTGTTTCATGCCATAAATAAACTCGAACGCTCAAGAAATCTGTTGGACAAGCGGATTCACATCTCTTACAACCAACACAGTCTTCTGTTCTTGGAGCGGAAGCAATTTGCTTAGCTTTACATCCATCCCACGGTATCATTTCTAACACATCGGTGGGGCAGGCTCGGACACATTGAGTACACCCTATACATGTATCATAAATTTTTACTGAATGTGACATGGGATCTATAAATTTTTGAACATCATAAAATTTCAATCTAGTAAACTTGTAAATGAATCATTATAGTTAAACACCAGATGAATCAACGATTTACCAGAAATTTTCTAATCAATTTCCTTCGGGATCAACTCATAAGAAAGGACCAAGATACTTTGATTTCTTACGTTTTCGAAAACATGATGTAGATTCCAACATATTGGACATGCTAATTCAAATTGGTGAATCTTAAATATTAATATTATTAATATTACTTATTCAACAAAGTTGATTGATTGATACGCGTTGATTTTCTGTTACGATAAATTGAGGAAACAATAGCTGATCCAATAGCTGCTTCAGCGGCTGCAATAGCTATAACAAAAATTGAGAAAATATTTCCTTTTAATTGCCGACTATCAAAAAAATCAGAAAATGTTACAAAATTTATATTAACCGCATTCAGTATAAGTTCAAGACACATAAGGGCCCTAACCATATTTCGACTCGTGATCAATCCATAAATACCGATAGAAAATAAATAGGCACTCAAAACAAGTATATGTTCGAGCATCATTGACCAACTCCTTATCAATTTCGATTCATTTTAATATGAATAATAATTCAACGGATTTGATTGACTAGAATAGAATATAACAAAAATAATATATTTCCAATATATCGAATAAACGAATTTCTATTTTCTATTTTATACACGAACAATATTCAAATAGAATTCAAGGAAAATAGATGCGATAAGACAGAAAAAAGCTTAATTTTGATTGCTTGCTATTCCTAGTTAGAAAGATTTATTACTGACGAGCCACAGCAATTGCACCTATCAAAGCAACTAAAAGAATTATTGAAATGAATTCAAATGGAAGAAAAAAATCTGTTGCTAAATGAATTCCAATTTGTTGACTATTACTTATCAAATCTTGTTCTATAATTTGGTTTGATCTTGTAGTCCAAATAATCCCGTACCATGATGTATCTAATATAGTAGTAATTAGCGAAACAAGAATACTTGTACAAACCAACGAAGTAAGGCCATTCCCAATGGTACACAGATTAAAATCTTTATAATATTCTGAACCATTCATGAACATCACAGCAAATAGGATTAAAACATTTATGGCTCCCACATAAATAAGGAGCTGGGCAGCAGCTACAAAATGAGAATTTGAGAGAATATAGAATAAGGATATACAAACAAGAACCAATCCCAACGAAAAGGCAGAATAAATTGGATTGGTAAGTAATACCACTCCCAGGCCCCCTAATATAAGACCCGATCCCAGAAAAACTAAAAGAAAATCGTGTATTGGTCCAGGCAAATCCATTATATGTAAAATAAGAGATAAATAAATCGAAATGCTTTTCATGATCTTATTGACACGACCAGGAATTTTTTTTATGATACGTTCCTAATTGAATAAAATCCTAATCTATTAGGTGTGAATTGATCTAAGTACAAGTTTCGTTTTTGATTCAGTTTCGTTTTTGATTCTGTTTTTTTGTTCGGTTCGAAAGGGTATTTTGTTTTTTGAAACTATCTATTTCGAAATAATTACGAATATATTAATAGATTTTCAATAAAAATGAATTCCAAATTCTTATCAACCGGTTAATTTGTAATTGAATTTTTATTTATTGACCAAACAAAGAGAAAGGCCTCATTCTTTTAATTCAAACCAAACATTCTTTTAACTTAAACCAAAACGGAACCTTAAAAGAATTGGAAATTTCTCTTTAATAGTTAATAGACTAGGAGGCTTACTTACTCAGTTTTTCTTTGAGGCGAATTCAAAATTGTTTGAATTGTATAATCGTCAATTACTGACATTGGTAAACGGCCCAAAGCAATTTGATTATAATTCAATTCGTGACGGTCGTAAGTAGAAAGTTCATATTCTTCAGTCATTGATAAACAATTTGTTGGACAATACTCAACGCAGTTACCACAAAATATACAAATTCCGAAATCAATACTGTAATTAAGCAATCGTTTTTTTCGAATATCCGTTTCAAATTTCCAATCAACAACAGGCAGATCTATAGGGCATACACGAACACATACTTCACAAGCAATGCATTTATCAAATTCAAAATGGATTCGCCCGCGGAAACGCTCTGATGTGATTAATTTTTCATAAGGGTATTGAATAGTTACGGGTAAACGATTTGCGTGGGATAAGGTAATCATGAAACCTTGACCAATGTACCTTGCTGCTCGGACTGTTTGGTGGCCATAATTCATGAACCCAGTTACCATAGGGAACATATCGTGAATATCTATGAATAATTTTATGTTTGTTTCTTTCTCTTGTTTGAACCAAGTCATGAATCTCGTATTCTTTTTTTCTTTACAGTGAAAGAAGTTGGAAAGAAGTTGTTAATAATAGATTACCGAGAGAAATGGGTAAAAGAAATTTCCATCCAAGATTTAATAATTGGTCCATTCTTAACCTAGGTAAAGTCCATCTTGTTGCGATAGAAAGAAACAAAAACAAATAAGTTTTAGCTAATGTAATAAAGATACCAATTGTCGTTCCAAAGATTCCATTCATTTTATTTATTTCAAATAGCTCAGGGACGAATACGTACGGAATGGAAATATTCCAACCCCCCAAGTAAAGAACTGTTACAAATAACGAAGAAAGTAATAAATTTAGATAGGAAGCAACGTAAAATAAACCAAATTTGATACCCGAATATTCGGTTTGATACCCTGCTACTAATTCTTCCTCGGCTTCTGGTAAATCAAAAGGTAATCTCTCACATTCTGCTAGAGAAGAAATTAGAAAAACGATAAACCCTATTGGCTGACGCCACAAATTCCATCCCCAAAACCCATATTTTGATTGCGCCTCAACTATATCAACTGTACTTGAACTGTTAGATAATTATAGTCGGTGATAACATCACTGTTTCCATCGCTAGTCCAAAACCGTACATGAGGTTTTCACCTCATACGGCTCCTCGTGGGTCACAAATAAATTTAAGGACCGAATCAGTATTATTTCTCTTCGTAGGGTTGTAGAATAGATAGAGAAAAAATGATTGGAAGGTCCAAAATTATACCAATGGAATTCTGTCTGCTATATTATGAAGAATAAAAAAAGTGCTTCTGAATTGATCTCGCCCGTTAATAATTTCAATTTTTATTTGTTGAGTAATAACTTAAGCCTTCAATAAAATACTTCTTGTAGAAATAGCAATCGATATTTCAACCCATTGTTTTCGATTACGAAAAAAATTAAATAAACATTACATTAGCTCATAAATCCTGACACGGATTATATCTCTCTATATATATGAAAGAAAGAAAAAAAAAAGATTTCTTTTTTATTCTTTATTTTTCGTTCCTATTCTTCTTTCTGATTTGAGAAAACTACGAATGGAGGCTTAAACTAAAAAATAGTAAAGGATTATTTCGTTCCTGATAGTCATTACTTTAATCGGTGGATAGGAGCATACTCTGGACCGGAATCGTGGGAAGTACTGCCTACTCATTTCTACTAATTTAAAGCCCCAATTAGTATTCTTTTTATGTTCTCCAGAAATATCGTTTTATATAATTTACATAATCTCCATTACTAATCCTTTGTGTATTTTGGTGTTCCTAACCATCCACTCATTTTTTTTGTTCAATCCCCCGTTTGGTTTGGCAATACATGTCTGGGAATCCATACAAAAGATAGCCAAACCTCTATACGGTTGATCTTTTGAGCCCGCTTCAAGCTAGATTGACTAATCAACCCGTCTTGGGGTTCCGCTTACGTTTTCTTCCACTTAACTCTTGTACATAGGAAATGAGATTCCATTTTTTTGTTTAATTTACTGCGAATTTATAAGCTGCTTTCTTTCACTCATATATAACTATCTAATTTAGTTTATTCAATCCATTCAGCTTATTTTCTAGAACGAAAGGAATAGGGAAAAGAAAAGTTTATATTTCAACGAATCGCACGTAGAGATATTGATAAAACACATAGAGTTAATGGTATTTCATAACTAATCGATTGAGCAGCAGCTCGCAGACCACCTAAAAAGGAATATTTATTATTTGATCCGTATCCTGACATAAGAAGTCCAACAGGAGCAATACTTGAAATGGCAATCCATAAAAAAATACCGATATTGAGATCGGCTAAAATAAGGCGAGAGCTAAAAGGAATTACTGAAAAACTTAGTAAAATGGGTATGACTGCTATAGACGGTCCAATACTGAATAAACGAGTATTTCCTCTAGATGGAAGAATATTCTCTTTGAAAAGCAGTTTTGTTCCATCTGCTAGAGCTTGAAGAATTCCCAAAGGACCGGCGTATTCAGGCCCAATACGTTGTTGTATTCCTGCAGATATTTCTCTTTCTAACCATACAATTACTAGTACACCTATTGTGATTCCCAATACAAGAGTCAAAATAGGGACAAACATCCATATGATCCCATAGACCTCTTTTAAAGATTCCAATCTGTAAAAGGAATTGATATCTTGTACTTCTGTTGTATAAATTATCATTTCACCGATCAACTTCTCCCATAATGATATCTATGCTACCTAGTATCGTCATAATATCAGCCAATTTCATTCTTTTAACTAATTGAGGAAGAATTTGCAAATTGATAAAACCCGGCGGGCGAATTTTCCATCTCCAAGGAAAACCACTTTGATCCCCTATCAGAAAAATTCCTAATTCGCCCTTTGGGGCTTCCATTCTCGCATAAAGTTCTTGTCTCGGTAATTCATATGTAGGAGAAGGTTTTTTACTAATGAATCGATATTCAAAATCATTCCATTCTGGATCCCTTTCTCGATCAAAGCATCGGATTTCTAAATTCTCATAGGGACCTCCCGGAATTCCTTCCAGGGCCTGTTGAATTATTTTTATGGATTCCGTCATTTCACTGATTCGGACTAAATAACGAGCTAATGAATCTCCTTCTTTTTGCCACTGTATTTCCCACTCAAATTCGTCGTAACACTCATAATGATCAACTTTACGAAGATCCCATTTGATTCCAGATGCTCGTAGCATTGGGCCGGATAAACCCCAATTTATTGCTTCTTCTCCACCAATAACGCCTATCCCTTCAACTCGTTCTAAAAAAATAGGATTTCGCGTAATAAGTTTTTGATATTCAACAATTCCTGTTAAAAAATAATCGCAGAAATCCAAACATTTATCTATCCAGCCATAAGGTAGATCGGCCGCTACTCCTCCGATCCGAAAATAATTATGCATCATTCTCATACCGGTGGCAGCTTCGAATAGATCGTAGACTAATTCTCTTTCTCTGAAAATATAGAAAAAGGGGGTTTGTGCACCAATATCGGCCATAAAAGGTCCAAGCCATAATAGATGAGAAGCTATACGACTCAACTCCAACATAATTACTCTGATATAGCTGGCTCTTTTAGGGACTTGAATATTGCCCAATTTTTCTGGTCCATTTACGGTTATTGCTTCCGTGAACATAGTAGCTAAATAATCCCAACGTGTTACATAAGGCAAATATTGTATAATTGTTCGGTTTTCCGCAATTTTTTCCATTCCTCTGTGTAAATAACCTAATATTGGTTCACAGTCAACAACATCTTCACCATCTAGAGTAACGATGAGACGAAGAACACCGTGCATTGATGGGTGGTGAGGTCCCATATTGACTATCATAAGGTCTTTTTCTGTAGCTGATAGATTCATAAGTTTTTCCTCGATTCATTCTTACCTGAATTGTTGAAAACGAAAAGAAGTACATCAAAATGAAAAATCTAATAAATCGACAAATTCAAATTGTTCAAATTAACGATTTTTTGATTCCCGAATATCCAACTCACTAATTAATTCTTTATAACGTATTTTATTTTTCTTTGATAAATAAGACAGCAGCCGTTGACGTTTTCCTAGAATTTTACGTAGACCTCTCTGAGATAAATAGTCTTTTTTGTGCAATTCCAAATGTGAAGTAAGTCTTCGTATCTTATTGGTGAAACTGACTATTTGAAATTCAACGGACCCCTTGTTTTCTTCTTTTTTTTCTTGAAAAATAACTGAGATGAATGAATTTTTTACCATAAAACAAAAATGTCTCTCCCCCCCCCCTTTTTTTGAATGTGAATTTTACTGATCAGTAATAATAATACCAGTCATTTTGATATGCACAATGATTTTAAGTTCGTTATGAACTTTATAATTTTTTCAAATCAAATTAATCAATCCGGTTTTCAATTTGATTCGTATAGGGATACAAAAGAGTAATATATTTCTATTTCTACAAAAGAGAAAATTTGAGAGTTCAAATAAGAGGATTTTGTTGATTCATTTGTCGATCTAATTGATATGTATGTCATTAAATTAGTATCATGTATCAGAATGGAATGTAAGACAATCCTTGTGCCCATCTATTTGTTTTCATAGACCTAACATGGTACATACATAATATATGGGAAAATGTACCATTAACGAATGTACCATTAACGAATTTTCAAACGTGGATACATATGTATCCTTACCATACTGAAACGACTGCCATTATTAGTATTAAACCAATAGCGATTCATACAAGCTAAATCTTCTAATCGATAATTGGGCCAAAGAAAGAGCTTTAATTTAATTAGTTTCTTTTTATCAATATCAAGATGTTTGTTTTTATTCAAAACTTGACCACAGTTTTTTACATTATTTAAAAATACTGGATTTCTATGCATACCATTTTTTTCCCTTGAATTGAAAGAAATTCGAATTCGCAATTCTCTCCGGTGGTTAGGGGATAAAATATTTTCAGGAACAAATAAATCATAATGATTTTTGTCTTTATTTTCAGTCATTTTTTTATGTCTTGCAATGGATTCATCAAAATTCTTTTTATCAATATAGTTTTTTTCTTGGTATCTTTGATTAATTTGGTGTTTATTTTTATGAACCAATGAAATACTTATAGTTTGATATAGAATAAATTGTCCATCATTTTTTACAGACAGGCGAATTGGTTCGATAATCAATATTCCTTTTTTCATTAATTCTCTAAGAGTTAAATCCTTCTCAATCATCAAAATATCCAGATTCATTTCTCCCCTTTGAATAGAGGATATAACAATTTCGTTTGGATTTATCAGTCTAAGCAAGAGACAATATACTTTGATATTATTGATTATTCTTTGATTTAAAGAATCATCCCATCTCAATTGAAAACGCAAATACCTTTTTAGGAAGAAATCAAGCTCTGCTTCCGCGTTGCTCTTCTTTTTCTTTCTACGTTTTTTTCTGTCTGATTTACCATAATCTTCTTCAACATCTTTTTCTTGGTTTGAGAGAACGGATCTAAAATTGCCTTGTTTTTGTGCACCTGATACAAGATCCCCTTCACCTATGGGTTCTTTTTCTTCTTGATTTCGATTCTCTAATCCAAGAATTTTTTTTTCATTCGGTGCTATAGCTATAAGGGGGTCCCTTTTTTTATTTTCAATAATATTTTTATTAATGCTTCCATTTCCATTAAAATTTAAAAGAAGTAGTTTTATTGGTATGATCCATGGTTTAAGCTTATATGCATTATATAGTAGCACAAATTCTGGGAAGAACCAAAGTTCCAGATTCGATATAGGACGACTTAGTATTTCTTCATTCATTCCCATCCAATCAAAAAAGAAGCCCTTTTGATTGGATGGGTTGCTTTCTTGATCTTGATAAATCGTGAAATAAAAAGGGTCCCTCTTATTAATTTTATCAATTATTTGATAATTATTAACCACAGTCTTAATAGTTTTGTTACTCTCGGTACTGGTATCGACCCAGGACTCAATATCGGACTTATTTCTAAGACAAAAATGAAGAATTCTCCAATTAATAAATTTTCTATGCCAAAATTTTCCCGTAGCATCTAGAATATCGTCTTCTCCTAGATAATTATGGATAGGGATAGCCCCCAGTGTATCAAAAAATTTGCGTTTATCCATGTTGTAATTATAAGAAATCTCTTCCCTCTTATTTACTTGTAATGGTGATCCATAAGTATATGAGTCCCTCTTAGCTTGATAATTAATAGATTTATATGATAAAAAATCATATCCATAGTGTTTTTTAAAATTAGATTTTTTATATTTTTGTTCTTGATTCAGTTTATATTCTTGATTAAGTAATGAATTCGCTTGAAAATCATTTTTTTTTTCGTAATGAAGTAATATTTCTTTTTCATCTGAATCCCATTTTGTTAAATCTTTAGTTTGAGCCATATAGTGTTGATTGACTCTATTTCGCCATTGTCCTGGTACTAATCTAAGCCATCTACTCTTAAATAAATCATATTCATAATGACTCCTTAACCAGTTTTTCCATTCCTTCATTCCAGAATGCCAAAAGATTTTCTGTCTTAACCCATAATGATGTCTTAATCTGGAATGAGATATTCCTTGTTCTTCAAAATAATCTTTTATTTCATTTTTAAGAAAAAGAGATGTTCCGTGATATTGAAGGATAGGTTTGAATTTATAAAAACTAATAACTTGGGTTTGTGATAATTTGTAAAATACATATGCTTGTGAGAGGGAGGATAAGTCACAAAAAGCTTTTGCATTTTTATTTCTAATATTAGAAAGTGAGTTTTTTATAGTTGAAATAAAATGAATTGTATTTTTATTTGTTTTATTAATTCTTTCTTGATTTGATTCGTTATTGTAAATGAATTTATCAATCATTTTTTTTTGTTGATTCAAGAAAAAGTTGTGTATTGGTTCTTGGAATATTAATGATATATAGAAAAATATCTATGTATATCTTTTCAATGAAAAATTTTATAAAAAAATAGAATTTACGGATTAATCGAATATTTCTTCTTTTTAATATTTTCAATTTTTTTTTTGATGATTCTAATATTTTATCCTGATAACTTATTTTGGTCGAACTACTATTTGTTTCTTGATTTAGAAATTCGTTTTTCTTGTCTTTTATAATTTTTTCTATTTGATTTTTGATTGTGTTTGTTCTCTTAGTCAGATCTTTTATTTTTTTTTCTGTTAATGAATAATTTGTCCACTCCATAGATTGAATTTGAAGGGATGATTTGTGAATCATCTTATTACTGATTATTGAATCCTTTTTAGTTTCGCCCAATTCATATATTTCTCTCAACCCCAAAAATGGGATTGGATTTATTTTTGAAAGTTCTTTTATTATTCCCTTTAAAAATAGAATGCTTTGAGTGATCCATTTTTTTGTTTCTTTTGAGACTTTTGGAAACAATTTAGTTCTTTCTTTTAAAATTGTTAAAGCTATAAAACATTTAGTTTTCAATTTTTTAATTTTTTTTTTTAGTTCTTTAAAAATAGGATCAAAAAACGAACGCCGTTTTCGAGGAGAACCGAAAGGTAGTTCAGTTTCCATTCCCCAAACCGTTAAAAAGCAAAAATCATTCTTTTGACCTTTCTTTTTTTTCATTGGATCTTTATGAGAGGGTTGTAGTTTTAATCTGTGCCAAGGTTTCAGGCAAAAAGGAAATAGGATCTTGATTTGAATACCGTCTGTTAACCAGTTTTTTGGAAATTCTGTTTCGGATAATTGAACACCATTATAAGTGCATTTAACATGCATTTCTCGATTCCAATCCTTTAAATCCTCGGACCACTCAGGAAATTGAAATAATAACATACGGGCAATGTTTTTAGCTATTATCAATGAAGGTAATATAATATATTTTCTAAGAATCGATTGGGTTATTAACACGGAGCCCCTTATTACTTGAGCAAGTAAAATGCTATCCCAAGCTTCTGCTATGTCTATCCGCATTTTCTCTTCTCTTTTGTATTTTTCTCTTTTGTCCTCGTCTTTTTTCTCAATCTTTTTTTCTGTATAATCAGAAATTTTTGATTCGTTGTTTTTCCATATCCAATTTCGAGACATTAGTTTCATCGGCCCAGAAATATCAAAAGAAAAAAAGAGGGGTTTGTCTACTCTGTCCAAAAAAAGTGGGGAATGCACATTTGCTTGAAACAGTTCCCAAGTAATTGTTTTACGTCTTTGGGCACGCATGGAACCTTTTATTATGTCTCGACGAAAATCCGATTGTTGCGAATAGCGTATCAAAGCCACTTCGTCTGTTTGATCAGGATCATTAGCATCCTTGGTATTAGTATAAGTAGTATTAGTATAAGTATCGGCGTTTGACTGGTTATTAGTAAAAATAACTACGCGCTTGGATTTTCTTGAACGAATTTCATGCTCTGCTGTTACGTTTTCCTCGGTTTCTCCCTCCTGTTGTTCTAAATCGTCGATTAATTTGTATGACCATCGAGGAACTTTTTTACTTATTTCTTTTATTCCAATAGATTTTTTTCTAATTGTTTGATTGTGGGGATTAGTTATAACTATATTGAATAAAAATTTAAAAATTTTGACTCGATCCTCGGAATCTATATTTCCCTGTTCATCTTCTCTTTCTGTCAATAAAGAAAGTTCTTTTTCTGTTGATAATGATTTTATATTGAGTGTATCTATTGTCTGTTGAAATTCGTGATAATCAGTATTAAGAAGTATAGCATGAATCTTATTTATCCAAAAAGGATCCGTGTTTTTTTTTTTAGAAGTTTGATTTATGCTTAAAGGTGAAAACCTTTTTTTGATTCTTCCGCGGTAGGGTCCATGCAAGAAAGGATCATATATTTTAGGCAAGTATTTTCTTTTAGTTTCATTATTAGAGAATCGAGTCCTTTTTTCAAGTATGCCCAGATCAAAAGATTCCTTATCTAAAGATTCGACTCTATTTATAAACTCCTTACTTAAATTTCTTCTTTTTAGTTCATTGATAAAACTCCAATCAGTATACAATTCGGCAGAAAAAAAATTTTCTGGTGTGAAAAAATAGATTTTTTTTTGTATCATTTCTCCAAAAGTTGCTAAACTAGGTGGATACGTAAAAGAGATTTTTTCTTTTCCATCACTTTGACATATAGAAAAGAAATATTGTGACATTTCATTTTTTATAGCGTTTTCAAACCGGTCATTTTTTATATATCGAAAAGGTCGATTCCATCGTTTATAATCAAAAAGAAGCGTCACAAGAGGTTTTTCAAACCATAATAAATATTTATCTTCTTTTTTTTTTAATATTTCTAACTTCGAATTTTCTGGATTCCCATCCAGATAAGAAGTTTCATAAACTGGGCTATTTTTATAGTATATCTCTTTAAAGCGAAAGTGGAGTCCGCCCTTTGTTTTTTTTTTTTTCTTTCTATTTACTCGTAGCTTTTCTGTTTCATCGATTTTGTTCGGGTCCCCCCTTTCCTCCCAAAAAAGGGAAGAAGAAGGATTTTCTTCGGTGGATACCTCTTGTTCCTGTTTATCCCCTCCCCCTTCGGAAATAGTTTCTATTTCTATCTTTCTTTCTTCCTCACTTTCCCCCACTTCTTCCGTTTGTGAAATTCCTTTCAGTTTCTTAGTCAGAATGGGCGACGGTATTCTACCTAAATAGTAAACACAGGTAATAAATAAGAGAATACTAAAGATTTGAGCCATAG